CATCCCATTTTTTCTACCAAAAGAAAAAGAGGTTATGAGTTTCAAACTTGAATTTTGATTACTAATTTACTCAGTTTTATCTTTTCTCCCGCCTTCATAAAGTAGAGGCATTTCCACTATCACTATAGTTTTTCTAAAAAGGTAACTATCTCGGTTTAATATCTAAATTTCTATATTTAGTATAGAATCCGTGAAAAGGACTTTCCTTTATAAGAAGGAAAAAGCTTACTATCTTTGGGATCTGATGCTACACCGCTGCTCAACACCTTAGGGGATCAACTCTATTACATAAATTGATTCCTAACTTTTATTTCATATTATGACATAAATAAGCAGTTCTTATTGTATCGGCCCAAAACCTCGCGAATTGATCTTTACGGCGCTTCCTCTATCAATTAGATCCTTTATCCATCGAAGAGAGTATCTAGGCATACCTATTTCTTGATATTCATACTTAAATTTTTATGAAGTTTAGTTCTTTGCTACAGCTGATAAAAATCGTCGTTTTGGACAATACATATGTAGAAAGCCTTTATTCTAGTATTTATTAATGAATTTGTTCTTTTGCCTTTTTTATTTCTATAGTGGGGATAGTCGCACGTAATGACAGATCACGGCCATATTATTAAAGGCTTGTGGTAAGAATGGGTTTCGCTCTAGTGCACGGAAATAATATTCCAAAGCTTTTGTATGTTCTCCGTTTCTTGTGTGGATAAGGCCTATGTTATAGAGTATATAACTTCGATCATAGGGATCCATTTCTAGTCGCATAGCTTCATAATAATTCTGTAAAGCTTCCGCATAATTTCCTTCGGATTGAGCCGACATCCGTTACGGTCGTTATTCGATTCAAATCAAAAAATCTCCGTTTCAGAACCGTACATGAAATTTTCATCTCATACGGCTCCTCCTTTATGTACATAATGAGACTAATACATGGAATAAAAAAAGATTGAAATATTCTCATTATAAACTGAGTGGGGCTGGTGTTTTTACAAAAAATATCTAACCAACCTTATTGTAAAAGATCTTTCCTTAACATCAAGTCTGTTGATACTAGATAAAAAAAGGGGGACTCCTGCAATTTATTTGTCTTAAACGCCAGTTAATTTTCAGGAATTAGTCACTTCAACAGTTTTCGATGGCTCTACGGGTATCCAAAACACGAACGAGATGGGTGTTTGTTGTCCCAACCATGCTTGCTAGTGCCGATCCTCATAAGGAAAAGGGAGAATTGAGAACAAAATTTTCCTGTTGTTGATTCCGAGGAGTAGTGCCTCTTCCTCTATGCCTCCTATTAGTACTAGTGGAGTAGATTTGACCTAACACAACCGTAGGTGTAACCTTTCGCTTAATACTCTATAATCAACAATTGAAGCATTTGAGGTTGCATTAATCGCGGATACACGACAGAAGGGCTTGTTTTATTTACAAACTTCACCTTCACCAAGCGTATAATTTTTTTTCAAATAATTTTTTTTTTTCTTTATATCCCGAATAAGATAATTATTATGCAACTTTTTCCTAAGAACATTAAAAAATAGAAAAAAGGAAATTAAAGAAAAGTATAAAATAACTAAAAAAAAAAAATAATCAAATCACACCATCTCTGTAATAAGCGAATGCCTCTTTCTCCCCCGAAGTTGTGGGAATTATTCGTAATAAGATATTGGCTACAATCGAAAAGGTCTTATCAATAAAATTTCCAGTTATTCGAGATCTAGACATAGGCAGAAATTCATGCTATAATTTTTTTTAATTACTTTCGTGAGAAAATAATCCCACAACCAACGGAATTTGACAGTACGAAATAACATAAAAGCGGACTCATTAAAATGAAACTTATACTGAAATTTTTTATTTTTTGCAGGACTCAATAAAAACAAAACTAATAAATATTTGAAGACGATTAGATTTCAACTAAATCTTAAATATAGTAGTATTAAAAATATCGGAAAATATTTTGATTTCATCAAAGTTGAAGAATCAACGAATTTATTCGAAGCTATAGGAAAATTCGAGAAGTTTTGAGTAAATTATGATCCAAAGAGGAAAAAGGGTTGAATAATCGCTCTATGATGGATGAAACTAGACTAACCAAACATTTTGTGTTGTGTATATAATGGGTAATACGCTATACAATCAAATAGAAAAATTCCGCGATCTATAGGATAAGAAGTTATGATAAGGGGTTCGTGTTAAAAGATCTCAAACTTGCAATTTTCTAATTTTTATGAAAATAGAATAATGGTCTAAACTAAATAAAACGATGGTTTAAAGGGAACTATTAAAGATAGTCGAAAAAAAAAGATCAATCTGTGGAGTTGTTCCAATTAAGTGATTTAATCCAGTATAAAAATTCAAAAAGAAAATTTGGAGTCCCATCTTCGTAAACATGAATAGATACCTTTATTTGTTGTTTTTAAGAGTTTGTCCCACAAAATTATCTCCTTTCCCCAGCCTCGACTAAGGTTTGTCAAAGTTTTTCTATTTTTTTTTTAGTTAAAATTAAAATAGGGTGGACGCTTTTTTCCAAAAATCAAATATGAATCACTATTCACTCGACTTATTATCAACTTTCTCATTATCTAGGAGAGATGGCCGAGTGGTTGAAGGCGTAGCATTGGAACTGCTATGTAAGCTTTTGTTTACCGAGGGTTCGAATCCCTCTCTTTCCGTACCCTTCACCTAATTCACCTACGTTAATGTTATTGACCACAATATCTCACATCAAATAAAAAAGGGACACCTTTATTCCAACCTTTCTTTGATATGGTTTCGCTATTCCTAATCTCAATTTCGGTAATATGGAAAATACTAGAAGGAATAGATAAGGAATTAAAACCGCCCTATCAATCTATGATACATGAATGGGAAAAAATCCCTTACTTAAAAACTCTTTATATGGGTGTAAAGGGAGGGCAAAATTGTCTTAATCCTTTTTATTTTCGTTAAGTTTAAGTCTGACGAGAATAATATTCTACAACTAGTAATTCATTTATTTTCAAACCGACCCATTTACTATCTAGTATTTCATTGACTGATCCTTTATATTGGAATGGGTGAAGGGTCAAATGTTTTGGCAATTCCTCACGGGGGGTTGAATCAAGATAATTTTGAACCAAAGACTTAGATTTTTGTTCATCTCTCACTGTAATAATATCGCGAGGTTTGCAGCGATAACTTGGTATATCTACTATACCACCGTTAACTAAAATATGTTTATGGTTAACCAATTGGCGTGCTTGAGGAATAGTCGAAGTTATACCTAATCGAAAAAGGATGTTATCCAACCGCATTTCAAGCAATTGTAGTAAAACTTGACCAGTGGACCCTTTTGCTTTTCCGGCGATATGAACATATTTAAGTAATTGTTGTTCTGTAAGACCATAATGAAAGCGTAATTTTTGTTTTTCTTCTAAACGAATACGATATTGAGATTTTTTACCGGGGCGTAATTGGTTTCTAAAATCGTTTCCAGCTCTAGGCTTTTTAGTAGTTAGTCCTGGTAAAGACCCCAAACGACGTATTTTTTTGAAACGAGGCCCTCTGTAACGTGACATAAAGACTCCTTATGAAGTTGCATAAACCTAAATGAAATAGGAAATTAAACTAAACTAAATGCTAAATAGAAAAATGAAAAATACAATAGAAATTCCACAATAAATTAATCAAAATTTATTTCAATATTGTACTACAAAGAAATATTAGAAAGAATAATTAGATGAATTGTATTACTATTCTGGCCTTAATACTTAATATATTAGAAAATATATCTAATTTATCGTATTAATATTAAATAGAATATTTTCTATAATATGAAACTTAATTAATTATTAATTTCAAACTATTAATTACTAAAAACTCTTCAATAATATTCTAATTATATTAATATAATTAGAATATAAAAATCAAAGTAAGGGTTCTCTTTTTGATTGATTTAGTCTACATAGATAAAAATCCTCCCCCCCCCCCTTTTTTTTTTAATTGGAATTTTTTAGGAGATAATAGAAGGGTGCCGTTTGGGAAAAGCAAAAGAAGCCTTGTAAAAAAAATCAAACAAATGGAGAAAAGCCCACTATCGGAGTCGAACCGATGACCATCGCATTACAAATGCGATGCTCTAACCTCTGAGCTAAGCGGGCTCACATAACATAAATTGTACCCACATAGGAATTTATTAAACTGCTAGAATCTTAACTATTAACTAACTCTTCATTCTTAACTCTTCAGATACTAATTAATATATAATTGGATCCTTTTATCTTATCAAATATATTATTATCAATATCTTAATTAGCTAGTAAAATTTTTTGAATTCAAATTACAATTGAATTTCAAATTCTTTTTTTTTTTTTACTATGCTAAAATTTACTAATAGAATTAGATTTCTTTTAGAAATAAAAGATTTTATTCCTATCTGCTAATTTATTTAAATTAGCAATTTAATTACTATAACTTACTAATTTATATAGTATCTTATAAAATAAGATTCTATATAAATTAGTATAATTAATACATATTAGATACATTATAATATTCGAAATAATTTCAGTGAAAATTTTTTTTAATTAAAAAAAATTTTTAGTTATAGCCATTAGATTCGTTATGATTATTAAATTATTCAATATATAGAGTAATAAAAATTCTTTTTAGTTATTTTTCGTTCCAAAAGATAAGAGCTAAGACGAAAACAAAAGAAAAGAATCGACCGTTCAAGTATTCAAAATTTCATGCTAAAAACAATATAAATTGGTGAAAATATATGTAATATATATATATACGTAGACTTATACTATTAGTCAGAAGAATAGTATATGTATATATAGAATATACTAATAGTCTTTAGTATACTATATACTGTCTATATATTGTATGGATCAATATTGTATATTGAATTGATGAATTCAATAGTCCGATCATAATATAACTGAAAGAAAAAGCAAAAAGGGGATATGGCGAAATTGGTAGACGCTACGGACTTAATTGGATTGAGCCTT